AGTTGCAACTATAACTATTCATTGCAAATAATTCAGTTCTTACAGGCAAATGCTCAATATCCAAGTAGGCTTATAAATTTGATCATGATCAAGTACTTTTTGGATTGTCTCATGTCTTTTGATTGGTGTTTATCCCCACAACATCTCGATTTTCTTACATACAAAGTATTTACTTGTTACTAATAAAGTCAAGTCTAGCCTCTGTTCTTCCTTAGATCTCTTATTTCACTCCGATAGTATTATAGATCGGGATCGATGCAGAGGAAATGAATGCATTTCTACACTATAAATAAGGAAGTGGAATAGACAGAACATTGAATCATGCCACATCACTTATTTTATTCTACGGGATCTTACGGAGCCTGTTCATGCATAACATGATTCAGGTATGATCATAGAAAAGGTTCTCCTCAAGTGAACCGGCCTATCCTCTGCTACATAGGGGGCTTACGTGGTGGTTGGATGCGGAGACACATTTGGTTGTGAATTCCAACGTGGCAGATAAAATAATATATCTGCATGGCCTAATCAATAGTTCAAGTCACACACTCCCATAATCCATCCTCTCTTCGGAAAATCCACTTCAACTATTCGTATCAAATAAGGAATACAATACTTCGAAGTTGAAGAAAAGTATCCAAATAACATGTCTTATTTTTTCAATAATCCATATTTCTAGCAATGACATATTATTGTCTATCGTTCCTCCCCAGTATGATCAATTACAAATATCTATACAAATATCTATGATTCTATAAAGGACCCGAAATACCTTGCTTCCGTATCATTGGAAAATGCATTAACATAAATACGGCAGTAAGAAGAGGCAATACAAAAGTATGTAAACTATAAAAACGAGTCAAAGTGGATTGGCCCACACTAGCACTTCCACGTAATAACTCTACCAAAGGCGATCCTATTACAGGAATAGCTTCAGGTACGCCTGTCACAATTTTGACTGCCCAATAACCAATTTGGTCCCGAGGTAAGGAATAACCAGTTACACCAAAAGATGCCGTCAATACAGCCAAAACCACACCTGTAACCCAAGTTAATTCGCGGGGTTTTTTAAATCCACCTGTAAGGTACACACGAAATACGTGTAAGATCATCATTAGAACCATCATACTTGCTGACCATCGATGAACTGATCGGATTAACCAACCAAAGTTGGCCTCAGTCATTATGTATTGAACAGAGGAAAAAGCCTCTGTAACAGTTGGACGGTAGTAAAAAGTCATAGCAAAACCTGTAGCTACTTGTACTAAAAAACAAGTAAGTGTGATCCCCCCTAAACAATAAAATATGTTGACATGAGGAGGAACATATTTACTAGTTATATCATCTGCAATCGCCTGAATCTCGAGACGTTCCTCAAACCAATCATATACTTTATTGAGATAGGTAACCCAAGGGACTCCCCCTCTGAGAACCGTATATGAGAATTTCATCTCGTACGGCTCAAGCAGAAACACACAAATGTTGATTTCAACGGATATGTAATAGAAAGTTCAAAATCTCTTCTTTGTATGATAATGCCCCAAAATATCAAGTTGGCTCATCTGTCTTTTTTGATGTTGATCATTACAGGCCTCTTGAATCTTCTCTTCCCTATTTTTTTTATTTGTTATTTGATTTCTTGTTTTTTTGTGTAATGCGGATTGACTCTTGTTTTACTATTGATTGATAGGAATTTGCTTGTTGAGACCCTATGAATCAATTGAAACCCCAGATTCCTACTAGAACCGCGATGATTTAATAAAACAAAGCCTCAAGCTAAACTCAAAGGTTCTATGAGTAAGAACCCTTTGATGATCACTTATTCAATGAATGTAATGACTCAACAAAATCTACAAAAAGAATTGTCCTTCGGTCAAAAAAAATAAGTCTGAAGGAAGAAAAATCGTTTGATTTAGGAAATATTTATTTGACATTTTTTGAGTCCGGTTGCGAGGTCTGAGTAGTAGGTATGAATCATAGTTTGAATATTTCTTTTCTTGATCTATTCTATATTATAGATACTCCATGCTCCAGATACTAGAATAACTATCCGACGAAATAGAATCATCTTGATAGAGATGACAGGACCATTCTCTGTATTATCAATAGGATCAATTATAACAAGTCACACACTCATATTCCGGAGATACCGAAACAAATAAATTCCACGGTCGAACTACCAGAATGGTCTAGAAATCCGAGTCTTAAGTAAAGTCATTTTTTTGATTGAAAACTAGGACTTCATAGTTCTTATAAACTTAACTCATTGTAATTCCATCCAATAAAACGGAAGAATTATAAATTTCCAAAATAATAGATAGGAATACCGCAAATAGGGCCATTGCGACCCCCATTAGTGGTGTAGTCCCCCAGCCCGGAGCTACTTTACCATATTCCGAATTCAATGGTTTCAATAAATCCCCTACAGCAGTTCGTCTTGGCCCAGATCTAGAACTATCCTCAACGGTTTGTGTAGCCATAAATCCTATTTAATCATTGGTTGAGATCTGTTGACTTTGTATACCATTCTATTCTATTGTAGTTGTAAATAAACGATCTTATCGTAGATCCATTGTGATCTTTAAATTGTCTAAAAATGGAAACAGCAACCCTAGTCGCCATCTTTATATCTGGTTTACTTGTAAGCTTTACCGGGTACGCCTTATATACCGCTTTTGGGCAACCTTCTCAACAACTAAGAGATCCATTCGAAGAACACGGGGACTAGTTGAAGTAATGAGCCTCCCATATGGGGAGACTCGTTACTTCAATTGAGATAATGAAAAATTATTTCATTTTTTTAGTTGGAACCTTAGGCGGTTCTCGAAAAAAGATAGCGAAAAAAATGATCCCTAAAGTCGAGACTAAAAGGAATGTATAAACCAATGCTTCCATAGATTCGATCGTGGTTTACAATTATAGCTTCCACACCTATTCATTTGGCATCATTTACCATATAAAGAAAAGGAAAGAGTCAAAGAAAAGATGGTGATTCAAGTCAAGATTTCTTCAGTACCCTAACCCTATGTCAAATCAAAAAAAGAGGCGAAAGATACCAGAGAAATGTTGTATCAGACTACTTGTCTCCTTGTAGTTGGATCTCCAAGTTTTTGGAATGCTCCAAATTCCACTTGAGCATCCAAATCTGGATCAATACCAGCAAAAACATCTCTGAATAAGGTTCTAGCGCCATGCCAGATGTGTCCGAAAAAGAAGAGCAAAGCAAACGTAGCATGGCCAAAAGTAAACCAACCCCTTGGACTGCTACGAAAAACGCCATCAGATTTCAAAGTAGCCCGATCTAATTCAAAAATTTCACCTAATTGGGCACGTCTAGCATATTTTTTCACAGTCGCAGGATCACTATAACTGACTCCATTGAGTTCGCCACCATAGAACTCAACAGTTACACCTACTTGTTCAACACTATACTTTGATTCTGCCCTTCTAAAAGGAACATCGGCTCTTACAATTCCGTCTCCATCTACCAAAACTACCGGAAATGTTTCAAAAAAAGTAGGCATACGACGTACAAAAAGTTCGCGCCCTTCTTTCTCTCTAAAGACGGGGTGTCCTAACCATCCAACAGCTATTCCATCCCCGTTGTCCATTGACCCTGCTCTGAATAATCCCCCTTTTGCCGGATTATTACCAATGTAATCATAAAAAGCTAATTTTTCGGGAATTTTAGACCAAGCTTCCGATAAACTCAGATTTTCGGCTAGTCCGGCGCTAACTCTTCGATATATTTCTTGCTGAAAGTATCCCTGATCCCACTGATAACGAGTGGGACCAAATAATTCGATTGGGGTAGTTGCTGAACCATACCACATAGTTCCAGCAACAACGAAAGCTGCAAAAAAAACAGCAGCGATACTACTGGAAAGTACAGTTTCAATATTGCCCATACGTAATCCTTTGTATAGACGTTGAGGCGGACGGACGCTAAGATGGAATAAGCCTGCTAATATGCCCAATGTACCCGCTGCAATATGATGAGAGGCTATTCCTCCGGGAACAAAAGGATCAAAGCCTTCCGCGCCCCACGCTGGACTTACAGGTTGTACTTTTCCAGTTAGTCCATAAGGATCGGACACCCATATTCCAGGACCATACAAACCTGTTACATGAAATGCGCCAAAGCCAAAGCAAGCCAACCCTGAGAGAAATAAATGAATTCCAAAGATCTTAGGCAAATCCAAAGATGGTTTGCCCGTACGTTCATCACAGAATATTTCTAGATCCCAATACACCCAATGCCAGATAGCTGCCAAGAAGCACAAGCCAGAAAACACAATATGTGCCCCTGCCACACCTTCATAACTCCAAATACCCGGATTCGTTACAGTTTCTCCTGAAATACTCCAACCACCCCACGAATTGGTTATTCCTAAACGAGTCATGAAGGGTATAACGAACATACCTTGTCTCCACATTGGATCAAGAGCGGGGTCAGAGGGATCAAAAACCGCTAATTCGTATAAAGCCATCGAACCGGCCCAACCGGCAACCAGGGCTGTATGCATTATATGGACAGAAAGTAATCGACCGGGATCATTCAATACGACAGTATGAACACGATACCAAGGCAAACCCATAGAAATACCCCTTTTATCAAAGAAAAATGGACACTATGTCACTCTTTATTTTATCGCATTGGAAAAGACTATACTATGTACCTAACCTTTTCAGTAGATTCTGTATGAGAAAGGGTTAATATTTACTCCGTTCCATTGAAAATAACGGAACAATTCTGTTCGTAAGAACAAAGAGAAGCAGATCTATTCTATACCCGATAAGTACCAATACGCAATGGGAGGATTAGTTCTACTTTCGGGAAACGAATGCATAGATACTTGTTTATCATTCCAACGATTGATCCGTTAGTTAAAATTCTTCTTTATTCATTTTGTCTTACTCTACTCTATAAACCTCCCAATCTATGTATAAAATACAATAAACAGAAAACGGGATGAAGACGATAACGTCATTGTGTTGTGACGTTCGTTCCCATATTAAAGTATAGTAAGGACTAAATTGGTTCTTTGAATTTAATGCCCGTTGGTGTTCCAAAACTACCTTTTCAGACCCCTACTCCTAATGAGGAAGAAGAGGAGGAAGATGCAATTTGGCTTGACCTATAGTGCGACTTGTCAGACATATTGGGTCATATGGAGTTTACCCGTTCTCTCCCCCGATCGAGATATCCTCTGTTTCGCCCAAGAAATATTGTATTGAGTGAACCATCAATCATTCGGAGCGTGAAGTGCAATTAGATCAATTTATTTATATTGGGGATCAAGATTCTCAAATAGGAGAATTTATGGTTCACTTGGAAAAAATCAAAATAAAGTATCCAGGCTCCGTTCAGAAAATACCAAATTGGTAACAAATTCCAATTGGTAATATATGTACTATTACCACTTGTATCATAAATAAACGATTCTTATCCTTACTATAGGAGTGATTTCAAACGTCCAACCAACGGAATAGTATGATGAATACATCGAATGGTTGGGGAAAGGCATGAAACGAATTGAAAAAAAAAAAAGAAGTCGTAACAAAAAGAAGTGGTACTGAGATCATTTGCCCTATATGTGCAAATAGAATTCGGACAGATCTTTTCCCGGAGTAGAACATGAACCTAAAAGAATTGAAAGGGCCCATTCAGGAACAAGAAAATGACATCGTGATTTGAATGTCGATGAAACAATACATCAATGAGAGAGATTAGTTCAATTTCAATAAGTTCAGTAAATTCTTTTTTTATAGGTAAGGAAGCCTCATCTCATGCTTTTTGAAAAATGGAAGAAAAACCCTTTATTAGAATTAGAAAAACAAAAACCTATTACAGAAAAAAAGAAATAGAACTGGAATCGACACATTGATTCTTTTTTCGCAATTTTTTTTTGAACCGTATGCATCCAAAGGTGCACGTACGGTTCCTAAAGGATACAATTTTGTCCTAATCAACCGACTTCATCGAGAGAGATTACTTTTTTTATGCCAAGATATTGATAACGAGATCTCGAATAACATTGTTGGTCTCATGGTATGTCTCAGTCTAGAAGATCATACTAGGAATCAACATTTGTTTATAAACTGTCCCGGCGGGGGGGTAATATCAGGAATAGCTATTCATGATACTATGCAAACTGTGCTAGCCGATGTGTATACAATATGCATGGGAATAGCCGCTTCAATGGGATCTGTCATTCTGATCGGAGGAAGACCTAACAAACGTATAGCATTCCCTCACGCTTGGCGCCAATGAGTTTTTATTTGAAAAAAAAAAAGAAAGACTATGCCTTCGCCATATTGAATAGGAATAATATAGGTAATAATAGCATGGCACTTCGAGTTCGATATGAACAAACCATTATTGTTCTTTCATAACATGAGATTTTGTATCGAGATAGTAGTATGGAACAAAGGTGACTTCCGATTTGTTGATTTTATGTGTCGGGGGTACATTTCAGCGTCACAAACCAAACCATTTTTCTCCCACACCAGAAGTCTCTTTCTGATATTTATGTTATGATTATGAAAGAGTACGAAAATCAAAAAAAAAAGATCCTTATTTGATTTGATTGATCGTATCAGAAAGGAACTTCGGGATTGCTAAATCACAGACGAGATAAATATATAAAGCAACAGAACCATCGTAGTATTTTTTTACTCCTACAAAAGGAAGGGTGGTAAATGGATCATTCAACGATCTCGATCAGATGGATTCTCTTTCTTTCTTCGATAGAAGAGAGGAGAGGAGAGGAGAAGAGAACAGAAGAAAAAAGAATAAAAGAATAAAAGAATAAAAGAAATCCCATTGCGGAGCCGTATGCAATGCACAAAAGATGCCTGTACGGTTGTTCAATTAATTCGATTTTCTTTTTTCTTCTTGTTACTTTTTTTTTTGTTTTTGCCTCCAATCCAACTCCAATCATACGAGATGTGAACCGTTTATGATGGTATATCAGTACCATTAGGGTTATGATTCATCAACCTATTAGTTCTTTTTTGAGAGAACGAATAGGTGACCTTTCGCTAGAACTAAAAGAAATACAAAGACTTCGCGGAATCATCATAAGCCTTTTTCTAAAAAGAACGAACATACCTCTCTGGCTTATAGAGCAGAAAATAGAAAGGGATGTTTATATGTCAGCAACAGAAGCCCAAGCTCGTGGCATTATTGATTATATAGGGATAACAACAGAATATTACGAAAATGAAACAACGAGTGACGATAAGGATTTCCATTTTGATACTCATGATAAGCTTCATTTCCCCTATGATAAACCTCGTTTCGATCAATACTGAGGGTTAGGATTTCGTGTAAATCCATTCATTTCAAACCATTATTCGAATTTGATGTGATTTTCTTTTCTGTGATTTTATATTGAAAAGAAAAAAAATTCATCAATCATCAATCATCGGGTTAAGATCGATCTAAACCAACCCATTCCATATTCTATATATACATATATATACGACATGCCAACTACTAAACAACTTATTAGAAACGCAAGACAGCCAAAAAGAAATGTTACGAAATCTCCTGCTCTTAGAGGATGTCCTCAGCGTCGAGGAAGATGTACTAGGGTGTATGTGCGACTCGTTCAGATCATGAGTTCTAACAAATGAGACAATTTTTCCAGTATCACTGACCAGTACCAATGAATAGGGTAAATGGAAAAGATCTATCATATACCTATATTGTGTATGGAATTTATGGTTTCCATTGGTGCAAATCCAATCACCTAGATTTTTGAGATGAAAAGCAATTCTCCATTGGTAGCAAATAGTTATCTATTAAGCGGAGGAAATGGTATTATAAGAAGCAAAAAGATTATGCTCCTATTGTTAAAAGAACGGACTAAGAGGGTCAGCTACCTAGCCAACTTTCCTAATTAAATGCCGTCACTGTATAGATAACTCTTATTGTGAAAAGAGCTATTACTCTATAATTGATGGGTAGAGCCAAAGAGTGTGAACTATACAAGTTCACCATTTGATTAAATGAAAGAAGAGGCTCCGGTGTATAGAGAGGACCTCACCGTTTAAGAAGTAACCATAGAAACGATGGAACCCACTATTTTTTTTAGTATCATTAGAATTTCTTATTTGCAGGTGAAATGCCTGGAAGGAATAAAAAATCGTGGTCAGGAAGGTTATAGTAGCAAAAGCCATTGGAATTTATATTTTATATATCGGAATAATCCGTTTTGTTATTAATCGACCGTGGGAGGGGAAAAGGGTGAATGAAAGAATAGAAATCAATTAGTTATTTTCATTAAGGTTTAATTTGATTCAATGACCAGAGTTAGGCGAGGATATACAGCTCGGAGACGTCGAACAAAAACTCGTTCATCCTTTAGAGGGGCTCGTTCAAAACTTACTCGAACGATTACTCAACAGAAAATGAAAGCTTTGGCTTACTCTCATCGAGATAGCGGCAGGCAAAAGAGGGATTTTCGTCGTTTGTGGATCACTCGGATAAATGCAGTAACTCGTGAGAATACAGTATTGTATAGTTATAACAGATTAATACATAATCTGTACAAGAAGCAATTGCTTCTTAATCGTAAAATACCTGCACAAATAACTATATCAAATAAGAGTTGTCTTTACATGATTTCCAACAAAACAAGATCATCAAATACAAATAAAGTAGATTATAAAGTAATATACAGTACAGGAATGATTGAAACAGAATTCCCCGGAGAAGGAACTCCGGGAAGATAGAATAAAAATAAATTAAGATAAGTAATAGGAATGAACGAACATGTTTCAATAAACAAAATTTTCCCCATTTTTTTTTTCTTATAACACAGGAACCCACTCTAGATTCTAGGCCTTTTCGAACAAAACATCAATCTGAGCTTGAGTTACAATTGGAGTTTTGAGTCAATTGAAGAGTATGTCTATTTATTTTTTTTTTGTTCTAGGACGAGTAGGTCTGGAGATCGACTTTCTCTTATTGGCTCTCTTTCTCTTAAATTTAAATAGTTTCTCATTATTAAGAAAAGGTAACAAAGATAAAATACGGGCTTGTTTTATAGCAATAGTAATTAATCGTTGTTGTTTCAAAGTCAATCTATTCACCCGTCTAGATAATATTTTTCCTTGTTCACTAATAAATCGACTAATTAAACTCATGTTTCTATAATCGATTCGATCCCCAGATCCAATTGGGGGGGGTAAACGCCTACGCTTGGATTTACGAAAATATCGTTTGGATTTACGAAAATATCGTTTGGATTTACGAAAATATCGCTTGGATTTACGAGAATCTTGCTCGGATTTACGAGAATCTTGCTTGGATTTATCCATGGTTTATTCCTTATCTCTAAAATTCTATTTCTTTATTCACTTCAGATCCGACCAAAATGGGCTTTGATTTGTATACATTATTTATATTATATACATGTTAAATATATGTTAAGTAAGTTCTTCCTCTTCCTTGGCGAGAACGCACACGCATTCCGTTCGATCTATTTCTTTATTTCCCCATGAATCGTATGCTTGTGACAATAGCGACAAAATTTTCTCAATTCTAATTGATCAGGCGTATTGTGTCGATTCTTTTGAGTAATATATTTAGAAATACGCGGCGATTTTTTATTGACATCATTTCGGGCACAACTGGTACATTCCAAAATAACTATGACTCTGACATCTTTAGCCTTGGCTCTGACATTTTTACCCTTGGCTCTGACATTTTTACCCTTGGCTCTGACATCTTTACCCTTGGCTCTGACATCTTTACCCTTGGCTCTGACATCTTTACTCTTGGCCATGAACCTCCTTTGAATTTTTGATCGGCTTGACTCTTCTATTTTCGATCCGAGCTGAAGAAGAAGAAAAGAACAAAAAAAATAAAAAAATCAATAGAAGTTACTAACTAAAAATTAAATTTCTAAAGATTTCGTTGCAATTATCATCTCATTATATAATGATAATTAATATTAATGGAGTAACAATTTTAATTTTGAATAGAGTAATAAAGTAATAATTTCATGGAGAATTAAGTAATACAATTTCTTTCTAACTATCAATTGTTCCTATCCTAAATCCCAATATTTTATTAATATTGATTTCTTTTTCATATTGATTTTATTTCATATTTATTTATTTTATTTCATATTTAAGTTAAGTATCTTCTTTCTATGCTATGATTTCGTGTAACCCGCCCTAGACTGGATCCACATTTTCATTTTTCTGTTCTCCAAAATTCGATCTTCGATCTACCACATTTTTGCTGAGGTTCAATACACTTTTTCTTTCCTTCCTATCCTAAAGAACTGAAAAAGGAGGGGCGAAATTCGAAATTTTAGTCACGTAGAATTGTATCTCTAATTTTTTGCATTTCTTCGCATATCAATAACTAGAATCAAAAAAAGGGGAATGACAAGGCATCCGGGAATAAACGATTAATTTCTATCAATAGGCCTGCTAAAGACCCAAACCATAGAGTACTTAGCACAGGTGCCACGGAGAGATATGTTTTTATATCTCGCATTGAAAATCCTCCTTCTATTATAGATTGTAATACATATATGGTCAGATGCTGTAGTTCAAGATCATTTGTATTTATTTTACTTTTACACGGAATTCTTAACTAAACGGAATTCCTAACTAAATCCTAACTAAAATAGATATGTACAATGAAGCAATAGATGAGATTTTCCTTTTCCTAAAAAGAAAAAATAATCTAATCCCTTGCCTTGTTCCTGAGCATTACTGATAAATATTAACTTTTTTATACGTTAGGTTTCAAATGTATATAATTCTTTTATTATATGATATGAAACCAAAAAGAAGAAATGACAAGAAAATTGTATATGGATGGAGGAGAAAATGACGATATGGAAAACAAGACAGGGATTTTGTACAATGAGACTGTACAACAATTTTAAAAGGGATGTAGCGCAGCTTGGTAGCGCGTTTGTTTTGGGTACAAAATGTCACGGGTTCAAATCCTGTCATCCCTACCTATTACTTCTCCTATGGGCAGTAACGAGGGATTAATTGAGATCGATTAAAATTGGACATAATCTTCCGTTTTTGCATACTATATGTATGCAAGATGCATTGAGGGTAGAAAAAATACTTTTCTTTACAGTACAGTCGTATCCCCACATAAGCATAAGAAAGCGCTCTTAGTTCAGTTCGGTAGAACGCGGGTCTCCAAAACCCGATGTCGTAGGTTCAAATCCTACAGAGCGTGATTCGGTTTATTTGATGTCGAATCACAATAAAATTATTTAACAAAACAAAAAAGTTGAATTGCAACTTGAATTTGACCTCCTGCAGGAAGGAGGTCAATCAAAAAAAGAAAGAAATATTACTCAATCAAAGGTCTAACTGATCACCACGTCTGTATTGTAAATATGCGGTTACGAATAATCCTACTAAAGTAATAGGAATTAGACCTAAGACGATTCCAAATAGAAAAACTTCAATCATTTCGGTTTGTTTAAGGGGATAAAAAGAGAGGTAAGATCTATTCCTAAATATTAATCTGAATTATCCGTGAATCTCAATGACCAAGAATTGGCAATTGATGTGGGAAAGAACCATAGGATACTCGGGATCTAAGAGAAATATTCGTTTTGATCCATTTTTCATTCAATTCATTTCAAATAAGTCGTATCTTGTTCAAACCAATGAATAGAGCTGGGGTTATAGTTAAAGCAGCCAGTAGAAAACCGAAATAACTAGTTATAGTAAGCATGAAAGAGCTAAATTAGATATGTTCTTTTGCTACATATGTTGATAAAACACTTACCTAAGTTTCCATTTTTACAAAAAATACGACGGCAAGAAAAAATCAATTGACAGAATTAGTTTAGTTCCAATTGAAAATTCTTGATTCATCAGTCATTATAGATAAGACTAAACTAAGAGTGACATAGGTAGAAAAAATTGGATTCATCCGCTGTGACATTGACCGATCCTATGATTCGGAATCAACAGATTCATTGTGGAATTTGTGAGTTGAGTAAAGTAATAGTAAAAGTAAGTAAAGTATAAAATAATAAAATAATAGTAAAAGTAAGTAAAGTATAAAATAATAGTAAAAGTAATAGTAATAAGAACTGTGCCGTGTAACTTCATTCAAAATTGAACAAAACTGAAATTCATTATATTTTATTTCATTTATTAATTTATTTACTATTTAAGTATAAGTGTATAAGTAATTTAAGTAATTTTGGGATACAAAAATGGGATTTGAAAATGCAATTTTGATCATTTCCTTTCTTTTTAAATAGGATTTAATCTATTTTGGAACGGACGGCCTGATACTACTTACCTTTTATTTATTTTAACTCATTGGACTCAGTACAGTAATAGGTTTGTTTAATTGCCCATAAGATAATATCTCGAATGAAAAGAAAAAGGTGTCCCACGATCTATCGAAAAAATCAAACCTTTACTTTATTTTTATTTTATATTTTTCTTCTTTTTTTCTTTCAAGTCCAACTCGATTCAAAGACGAA